TACTTATTAAATTGGAAGTCTTGATCCAATTTAAACAAAAATTATGTTTCGCAATTTTATAATCCAAATTTGAAATTTCTACTTGACCTTTCGTTGGATACAAATCACGAGAATGTATATTTTTACCCGAACCCTTCCTTGCGGGGTAAAAGATGAAAACCTTTTAAGAAATAAAGTTTCGGCTCGGACTATGAATCAAACCGAGCGATCCCTTAACTATACAAGGGATTAAGAAAACGAATCACACTTTTACCACTAAACTATACCCGCTACAATGTGATTATTGTATCAAAATACACTTTTTGTCGAACACGACAATCGGGCGTAATCAAGATAGGATCAGAAAATAATGATGAATATTATATCATTGGCCTGTTTTGTCAGTCGCCATAATCAGATTAGGAAAGGAAAAGAGGACTGACAAGTCAAATAATATACTAAATAACACGTTCTTTCTTTTGATGGAGGATTTAGGCCGGCTACGGCTCGAGAAAACTATTTATGTCATCACATAGAAATGCATTGCCCAACAATCCGTAGTTCTTTTTTTTTTTCTTTTTTATTTACTTCAAATTCAAAGTAAATAAAAATATTATTTACTTTACTTAAAAAAGAAATAATATTAGAATTCTAATAATAAGAAATCACACTTTGATTCTATATGATTAAATTCTATATCATAGATATCGAAATAGTCCTAAATTTGGATTGTTGATTCAATAACAAGCATTTTTTTTTTTTTCAAACTTTTTTATATGATTTGGAACAAAAAAAGGGCCCGGCTAGGTACTCACCAGGCCAGGCCGTGAAAAAAAAAAAAGATCTTTCGCGCGAATATGTTTTTATTCGAAATTTTTTTTTCAATCTTTTTTTTTAGCTTTTTCGTGATCTAAATAGGATTGCTTATAAAAGTTATATATATATATATATTAAAGTTGTATATATTAATCTAGTACAATAAAAAATATCTTACTTAATATCTAAAAAAAATAGATACAATAGATACAGAGGATCTTTTTTCAAGCAGTTCTCTTTTGTGTAATATAAGAATGTAGGATAGTAATTATCCTTTTCAATTTGGAGAGATGGCTGAGTGGACTAAAGCGTCGGATTGCTAATCCGTTGTACGACTTTTTCGTACCGAGGGTTCGAATCCCTCTCTTTCCGTTCAGTATTTGGTATTTTATTTACAAATTCCAATTTTTCGAATCCCCCGTTTTTTGGAATTCCTTTTTTTATTATTTTTTTATTTTGAAATGAAAATTTTGATTTACTTTTTTGATTTCTATTTAATAGCAAAAATCCTAAGAACATTGAAAAATGAAGCAAGTAAAAAAAAAAAAAAGACTCTTTTTCATTCTTATTCTTCACGTCCAGGATTACGTCCTGGATCGTTAGATAGGAATCCGAAGATGAAGAGAGAAACAAAGAATATCACCACTGTGTAAACAAAAAGTTTGAGAGTAAGCATTACACAATCTCCAAGATCATTTTTTTTTTTTTTTTCAAAAAAAAAAAGAGAATAGATTCCCCATTTTTATAACATATATACTATTTTTACACCAAGAAAGGAAAGCTTTTTCAGAAATGAAATCCAAAAATGATCCGAAAAGCATTTGTAATAAGAGTAGTTTCTTTCATTACAAAAAACGACCCCTTATTGTGAGGACTCTAATAGGATCTTTCAATAAACGAAATCCTAATCAGAAAATGGGACGATTCCTATTTCTAGAAACTATCTAAGAATAGTTTAAATCGAGGGTTCATTCATACTCTAAGACTTATCTGATCTTATCCTCTGATCTTAGCCGTTGTTAGAATTTTTTTCGCGACTAAATAATGTCTCGCATAGTATTAAAGATTTTAGCGAAAACTTACAGCAGCTTGCCAAACAAAGGCTAAGAGAAAAAAGAACAGGGGTATTACTGGCATAAAATCTACGATTGGATTCAAAAAAGCGTAGGCCTCGGGTAATTTAGCTAAGAAAAAATTACTCGAATAAAGGTCGGAATTAAGACAGATCAAACTAAAGATATTAAGCATAACAAACATTTTTTTTTTTTTATTGCACTTGGAGATAATTGTATTTTGATTGAGTTAATATACTAATATAGTAGTGATAATTGATATACGTTCAAAATTATGAAAGTAAGTTAGATCCATAATTATTCTATATTATTCTATTTTCTTTTGTGAATTGAAGAAATCATCCTTTCATACAATATCTTAATTGAATTAGATGTAATGATCAATAAATTCCGTTTCATTCTATATCTACATGTGTAAAAATCCTAGGAAGATTAGAGTCTGTCGATATTTGGACTGGAATTGACGAATACCCAATACCAATACTAGTGTTTTGGAGTATCGAATAGAAATCGAAATGGGGCGTGGCCAAGTGGTAAGGCAACGGGTTTTGGTCCCGCTATTCGGAGGTTCGAATCCTTCCGTCCCAGGAAATACATTTTTTTCATTTCTATATAGAAATAGACATTATCAAAATAATCAAATAAAAATAATCAAAGATTTTCTTTTTTTTTTTTTTTTAGATTTAAGAATAGAATATTGAATAGATATTATGTGATTCTTGTTTCTGATTTTTAATCATTCTATTTTTCTGTGAATCTTATCTTTTTCACAAATTGAGTTCAAATAAGTACATGGCAAAACAAAAAATACATATAGATAGATAGACGGAGCTATATCGAAGTGGGATCCAGGTAATAAGATAGATTACAACAAAAATAATATTTTGAAATCAATTCAAAGAGGGCTGAATGCCACTTTCGTCATATATACATTCCCTGACGAGATTCCTATTTTATCTTAGTTAGTTATTTCGAATTCATTATGGACCTTATAATAAGAGTTAATCAACAATGGAGGATATTAATTTCAATAGTTGTGTCTATACAAATAGGATTAACAAATCATCAAGTTATATACGTAGCACGTGCTTTTTTTTTTTTTTAGTCTTCTTTTTAGCTAGTTCAATTCCTATTTGATTTAGTTCTAATACGGAATTGTAAATTTCCTAGAATAATGGAGACGGGGGAATTCATGCATGCTATTTTCCCCTTACGTTTAATCCAAATTGTTGAACCTCCCCAATCAAAGAAACTGTGCGAAAAATGAGCAAATGCTTAATGGATTATTACCGTTCTATTCGCTTTCAGCGCTAGGGTTTTGCGAAAAAATATTTTGGATTCGTGAATTTGCAATATTCAACATAGAATATAATATTCGTGTAAATTGAGTCCAATAAAAATTTTTTAGTCTATTTGAAGGGGGAATTCCTTCTTTTTTGGTTCGGAGTCTCGTTTTCAGTATGAAATGAAACTAAAGAAGAACCGCCAATTTGCTTTCCATCAACCTTTTTTATGCACTCTACAAAATAAATTCGATTTTGTCCCAATCTATCTCTATTTTTTTTTTGAATCTCTGAGGTTTAATTCAAAGATGGATTTTGTTATGATGATCAAAAATAAGACTTTATTCCAATAGTGATATGCGGTAGGAATTTTTTCCATTTTTAATTAAATATAACTATTTGAATTTTAACGATTTGTTAGAAGTATTTTATACTCGAAGAAGTGTTAGATTGTTGAATATATCCTATCCCCTTACTTACGGATGGGGTGTAGATTCAATAAAAATAACTTTTTTTTTCCGTAATATTGAAAAATTCATAAAGAAAATCAAATCCAAAATATTGGATTATCCAAGAATAAAGCCGTTGAAATTTTATTCATGCTAAGATTTATTTAGAAACTGCCGATTCATATGATTCATATAAAAGAAAAATATGGATTCTTATGAAAGATCAAACAAATGACTATTCATGATTCCCTAATTGAATCAATTACATACCAGTTCCAAACGAGAGGAATGTTATGGTAAAACTTCGTTTGAAACGATGTGGTAAAAAGCAACGCGCGACTTGACAGACATGATCATCTGTGGGTTCTTAAACCCGCCACTTTCTATTCTATAGAAAATAGAAATGAAGGTGCTCTTGGCTCGACACCCTTTCTTCTGTTCCACTAGAACCCCCCCTTTTTTTTTGTTGGGGTTTAATGTTACCAGTATAGGTTGTAGCTCGGCTAGAAAGTCTTTATTCGTTTCTTAGGGGCAAGGGTCTAGGGTTAATGCCAATTAATAAGTTGGAACAACTTCGTAAGCATCTTTTCGATCTAGAAATCGAAAGGATCCAATTCAAGCAAGTTTCAAAAAGAAAAAAACAATTGTTCGAATTAGTGAACCTCTTTGTATCAAAAGTGTATCGTGCGGGAATCCGCCGTTCGTAGGATTCTTTGCTAGAAAGAAATCATAAAAAGGGGCATGTTGCTGTCGTTTTGAAATGATTAAAATTCACCGAAGTGATGTCTAAACCCAATGATCCAAGGCAAAGATAAAGTATTTTGGAACAAGAAAATACCCTTTTTCAACTGTCTTGACAACTAGATCAAGAAAAGGATGAAGAATCCAACCAAATATATTCTAAATGAGACAAAGAAAAAGGGGTTAGAGACCACTCAAAAATGAAATAACTAAGGCTTTTCTTTTGAGCTATTTCAGAGTTATCCAACTTGAGTTATGAGAATACAAATTATTCTTTTTTTTTTCGATAAAGAAAAAGTATTAAATAGCCCATAGCTTAATGGATTTTTTCATGTTATGGATCTATTTAACATTCAAATTCTATAGATGGATCTAATTCTAATTTTTGCTTTCTCGAGCCGTATGAGGAGAAAACTTCGTATACGTTTCTAGGGGGGGTTATAGTTCATCTACATCTATCCCGATGAGCCCTTTATCGAATCGTTGCAATTGATGTGCGATCCCGCAGAGAAGGAAGAGATCTTCGCAAAGTGGGTTTTTATGATCCGATAAATAATCAAACCTATTTAAATATTCCAGGTATTCGCTATTTTCTTGAAAAAGGAGCTCAACCCACAGGAACTGTTTATGATATTTTAAAGAAAGCGGGGGTTTTTACCGAATTTCCTCTTAATCAAACGAAAGTAAATTAATCAATTTAAAATTTTTTCATTTTAACTAGTAAATAAAAAAGGGAGAAGAGGGTGTGGGTGATTCGTATATAGTTTTGGATCACTTTTTTCTACTATACTACTTCCCCACACCCTCTATTTACTCTATTTCATTCATACTAGTTTATTATTGTTACCATAACATTACCATAGAATACGATGTTCTTTAACGACCAAAATCGCTTTTTTTTTGCGATATCTTTATTGGGATATAAGATAGATAAAACAAGATGAAGTGAATAAAATAAATGAAGGAATTGTCCCTGCGAGACCTATCCAATTTTTACATTAAATTAACAAAGAAATCGGGATTTTTTATCATTTTGTGCTTAAGTAATTCTTTGCTCTTTTTAGATTTATAGATATTATCTAGTGCTAAACCCAACACAAATATATATATTTTTCATTTCTTTTTTATTTTCTAAGTATTCGATTTATTAGATTAATATTGACAACAGTCTATCGAATAAATATAATTCGATCGTGTATAAACGCATCTCTTTATCTTCCCTCGGTTTGGTTTTTTACGTCAGTCAAAATCAAATCAACTAACAACGGTGTGGGAATTCTACTAATTTCAAATAAAAAAAGATGGGTTTATTAGATTTCTGGTGATACACGAGGTTGTTTTTGTGTGATAGAATACAATTTTTTTTTTTTTTTCGATTGTATCTACACATCCTAAATTTTTTTTAATTGGGGTTGCTAACTCAATGGTAGAGTACTCGGCTTTTAAGTGCGGCTAGCATCTTTTACACATTTGTATGAAGTAATGGATTCATTCATATCTTCGGTAGAGTTTGTAAGACCACGACTGATCCTGAACTGCAAGGAATGCATGGAAAAAGCAGCATGTCGTATCAATAGAAAATTCCGAGAATATTTCATTCTTAGTAAGAAAAAAATGAAAGAAATTCAGAGTTGGGTCGAGTGAATAAATGGATAGAGTGCTAGGAACCCGATTCATTATAGGGAAAGAAAAAGCAACGAGCTTCTGTTCTTAATTTGAACGATTCTCCGATCTAATTACACGTTAAAAATCTATTAGTGCCAGTACGGGGAAGGGTTTTTCTATGATTGAATTATTATTCATTTTTTTTTTATGAGTCCTAACTATTAGCTATTGCCTGTTTTGGGTTAGACATAAATGTGTAAAAGAAGCAGCATATTGATAAAGATAGTTTTTCCAAAATCAAAAGAGCGATTGGGGTGAAAAAATAAAGGATTTCTAACTCATCTTATTCTCTTATAACGAATATAAACGAATTAGATTGAAAAAGAAAGAGAGTCCGTTGATGAGTCTATTTATTTCCGAGGTATTTATTATTGTATTAGTATTACTAGAATACCTTGCTTTGACCGTATCGCACTATGTATCATTTCATAACCACCAAATTCCTAACTTGGATTCAAATCGAATTTAAAATGGAGGAATTCCCGGGATATTTCGAACTAGATAGATCTCGACAACACGACTTCCTATACCCCCTTATTTTTCGGGAGTATATTTATGCACTTGCTCATGATCATGGTTTCAATATAAATAGATCCACTTTGTTCGAAAATGCAGTTTATGACAAAAAATCTAGTTTAATAATTGTGAAACGCTTAATTACTCGAATGTATCAACGGAATCATTTGATTATTTCGCCTAATGCTAATGGTTCTGTTCAAAATCCATTTTGGGGCCAGAATAAGAATTTGTATTCGAAAATTCTATCAGAAGGGTTTGCAATCATTGTGGAAATTCCATTTTCCCTACGAGTTTTATCGTCCTTTGAAAGGAAAGATAAAGATATAGCAAAATCTCACACTTTACGATCAATTCATTCAATATTTCCTTTTTTAGAGGACAAATTTTCACATTTAGATTATGTGTCACATGTACTAATACCCTATCCCATCCATTTGGAAATCGTGGTTCAAACCCTTCGATACTGGGTGAAGGATGCCTCTTCTTTGCATTTATTACGTATCTTTCTATACGAGTATTGGAGTAGTTTTATTACTCCAAAAAAGCATATTACCCTTTTTTTAAAAGGTAATTCAAGATTCTTCTTCTTCCTCTATAATTCTTATGTATGTGAATATGAATCTATCTTCCTTTTTCTCCGCAATCAATCTTCTCATTTGCAGTCAACATCTTCGGGAGTCTTTTTTGAGCGAATATTTTTCTATGTCAAAATAGAATATGTAAAAATAGAGCAGCTTGTTGAAGTTTTTGTTGAGAATGATTTTCGGGACATCCGATCCTTCTTCAAGGATCCGAATATTCATTATGTTAGATATCAAGGAAAATCCATTCTAGCTTCAAAGGATACACCTCTTTTGATGAATAAATGGAAATATTACCTTGTCAATTTATGGCAATATAATTTTTCGGTCTGGTCTCAACCCGGAAGGATCGATATAAACCAATTATGCAAGTATTCTCTTGACTTTTTGGGAT